TTGTTTTGAAAGTTTCACATTACTTACTTTCTTTCTTTGTAATTTGTAAAGTCAATATATAAATAGATAAATAATAAGAAATTAACGCTTGAGAGTGATATATGTTCTAGTTGTATATGTAAATCCTAGATGTGAAAATAGAATAGTAAATAGAATAGTAATATGAATATGCGGAATTTATCAATCAACAAAAAGGTATAAATAATTTGATTTCTTTTTTTATTCAAAGAATAAATAAGTGTAAATAGAAATGATGAAATAAGAAACAACGGCCAATGTCATAAAAATGATGAATCATAAATAGAGTTTAGGTTCGAATTCCATAGATAATATGAATGGGATTGTCTATAATGATAGAGAAATACAACATCTCCGCATATATAATTCTTAATTCTTATTCATCTACTTTAGATATATATTATATTAATAATATATTTATATTTATTTTTTTAAATGGGTTGGTTAAGTTTGAAAATGCACTCATTGAATGAGTAAACAATTGAATTGGATTCGGTTGGATAGTACCAACGAAATCGAGTACTAATTCCCATTTCTTATTGAATTAACCGATCTACTTGCTATCGGACATTTTTTTATTTTTGTTTGCAAAAAAAATTTCGACATATAATACTTTATTATTATGAGAATCAATCCTACTACTTCTACTTCGGGTCCTGGGGTTTCCGCTCTTGAAGAAAAAAACCTGGGGCGTATTGCTCAAATCATTGGTCCGGTACTGGATGTATCCTTTCCACCGGGCAAGATGCCTAATATTTACAACGCTTTGGTAGTTAAAGGTCAAGATACGGTTGGCCAGCAAATTAATGTAACTTGCGAGGTACAGCAATTATTAGGAAATAATCGAGTTAGAGCTGTAGCTATGAGTGCTACAGATGGTCTGATGAGAGGAATGGAAGTGATTGATACAGGAGCTCCTCTAAGTGTTCCAGTTGGTGGGGCGACTCTCGGACGAATTTTCAACGTTCTTGGAGAGCCTGTTGATAATTTGGGTCCTGTAGATACTCGCACAACATCTCCTATTCATAGATCTGCGCCTGCCTTTATACAGTTAGATACAAAATTATCTATTTTTGAAACGGGGATTAAAGTAGTGGATCTTTTAGCTCCTTATCGTCGTGGAGGAAAAATCGGGCTATTCGGGGGGGCCGGAGTGGGTAAAACCGTACTCATCATGGAATTGATCAACAACATTGCAAAAGCTCATGGAGGTGTATCCGTATTTGGCGGAGTGGGCGAACGCACTCGTGAAGGAAATGATCTTTACATGGAAATGAAAGAATCTGGGGTGATTAATGAACAAAATATTGCGGAATCAAAAGTCGCTCTAGTCTATGGTCAGATGAATGAACCGCCGGGAGCTCGTATGAGAGTTGGCTTGACTGCCCTAACCATGGCGGAATATTTCCGGGATGTTAATGAACAGGACGTACTTCTATTTATCGACAATATTTTTCGTTTCGTCCAAGCAGGATCCGAAGTATCCGCTTTATTAGGAAGAATGCCTTCCGCTGTAGGTTATCAACCCACTCTTAGTACAGAAATGGGTTCTTTGCAAGAAAGAATTACTTCTACCAAAGAGGGATCCATAACTTCTATTCAAGCCGTTTATGTACCTGCGGACGATTTGACGGACCCCGCTCCTGCCACAACATTTGCGCATTTAGATGCTACTACCGTACTATCAAGAGGACTCGCTGCAAAAGGTATCTATCCAGCAGTAGATCCTTTAGATTCAACATCAACTATGCTCCAACCTAGAATTGTTGGTGAGGAACATTATGAAACTGCGCAAAAAGTTAAGCAAACTTCACAACGTTACAAAGAACTTCAGGACATTATAGCTATCCTTGGGTTGGACGAATTGTCCGAAGAGGATCGTTTAACCGTAGCAAGAGCACGAAAAATTGAGCGTTTCTTATCACAACCCTTCTTCGTAGCAGAAGTTTTTACCGGTTCTCCAGGAAAATATGTTGGTCTAACAGAAACAATTAGGGGTTTTCAACTGATCCTTTCCGGGGAATTAGATGGTCTTCCGGAACAGGCCTTTTATTTGGTAGGTAATATCGATGAAGCTACCGCGAAGGCTATGAACTTAGATGTGGAGAGCAAATTGAAGAAATGACCTTAAATCTATGTGTACTGACCCCTAATCGAATTGTTTGGGATTCGGAAGTGCAAGAAATAATTTTATCGACTAATAGCGGTCAAATTGGTGTATTACCAAATCACGCACCTATTGCCACGGCTGTAGATATAGGAATTTTGAGAATACGTCTTAACGATCAATGGTTAACAATAGCTCTGATGGGCGGTTTCGCTAGAATAGGCAATAATGAAATAACCATTTTAGTAAATGATGCAGAGAGGGGCAGTGACATTGATCCGCAAGAAGCTCAACAAACTCTTGAAATAGCTGAAGCTAATTTAAGTAGCGCTGAAGGCAAGAGACAAACAATTGAGGCAAATTTAGCTCTCCGACGAGCTAGGACGCGAGTCGAGGCTATCAATACAATTTTATAACTAGTTGTTGGTGCGTCCGAATAGAATATAGAAGAATAAAGAAAAAGAAATTTTGATTATACACCATATTCTATTTGGATTCTACCGATTGAATCCAATCAAGTGTAATCAGATTTTGGTGCAACAAGAAACAACTCAAAAAATAGAAAAAATAAGAAGTAGTAGGGTATGGAAAAGATACAAAATAAATCAAAAAAAGAAGGTGGGTAGAAATACTTATTAGATACCATTGGCTGTGCGGTATCTAATAAGTTCTACCTACTATTGGATTTGAACCAATGACTCCTGCCGTATGAAAGCAATACTCTAACCGCTGGGTTAAGTAGGTCATTTATTATCATAAAGAAAAAAAAAAAAAGAACCCGTCACATTGATAGATTATAGATGGAATCTTATTTCTAAGCAATACCCTTGACAGGAAACAGATCAGAGAGCTATCATGTCAGATTATGCAATACTCACCTTGACAAGAATTTATATAATGCACCTTGACAAGAATTTATATAATGATAAAATATTTATCACAAACACAAGGGCCATAGCTCAGTTGGTAGAGCACCTCGTTTACACGCGCGCCAATGTTTTTTCAGAGGAGTCCATCATGTAATCAACAGAATTTATCTTAGTAAAAAGTCGACGTCTTACTCCATGGATTCGAAGGAACAAGAGAACAATAGCCTGACAAATGGTTGGTTGGTCCAATTGAGGTCCCAATTTAGGCGCCAAGAAATAGAACCCATCATTGATTTAATAATTGATAAGGTGAATATTAAGTCCATTCAATGCTAGGCATAATGAGTATAAGTACCTCAAAAAAATCTCTTTTTGTCCTATGAACTTGAAGGTGTATGAAGTTTCATATTTGATGCTTTGGGCAGAGCGATAGAGACTCCATTTAACTTAGGTTGATATAGGCCGAAGGCAGACCTACGTCAAGATAACTCTTTTTTGAAACACTTTGGTATTGCTACTGAATAAAAATAAAGAGTCAGAGCACGCGGAGCCATCTCGTTATCTTTCTGTTAAGAAAAAGGATGGCGGACTCGCTGATATTTATATCAGTTGATGAAAGAGCCCAATGCAAAAAAAAATGCACGTTGGGTCTTTGAAACAGTTCGAATCATTTTGATAATAATAAGTTTGATCTGTTTTACCGAGAAGGTCTACGGTTCGAGTCCGTATAGCCCTAATTTTTCATTAATGTCAATTTCCAATTCAAAAATCGTAATTCGATATATCATATATATCATATAGTAATAAATAGAATCGAGTAATCGAAAAATACAAATTTTAGGAGGTTTCACTGAAGTATCCTCCTAAATTTACTAGACGATTTCGTATCGTTATAGTAATGAATGTCATTTTTCTTAAATTGAAAAAAAGAAATCTATTAGAAAAATTTATTTTTATTTCTTTTGGTTATATCAGCTTAGTGTTTGGATTCTCACCGAAGGTTTTGGCCGCGGGGAGCCACAATCCAGGACTAAGCCTTGGTTCCCCCTAGCCCGGATCGAACCCCTTGAAGATCGGCTCGCTCAAAAGAGCATCCGAGAAGAACGAGAGGAATTGTCAAAAGACATGAAACGGATGGCGATGAGGGTCCAACACAGCAGGATACAGATGGTGCGTGTATGCGCGAATAGGAGAATAAACTATCTCCCATTCCATTCATTCGTCAAATTAGAACCGAATTTCTAATTTTGGTTTAGATTCTATGTAGATCAAGAACTACATGAGTTGCTTAACTTACTACGTGAGTTTGATTATAATTGTCAGTCATGGATAGATTCTCTATTTTATAGAGGCATAGAATTTCCTCAGCTCTACGAGGTGGAGAGTGCCGTCGCCAAGATGCCCGGAAATCAAGCCCAAACGATTTTGGGAGAGCCCATTGAAACGCTTACTTCTTTATCAACCCAGCAATGAGCAAACTTAGCCAAAAAAGAAAGCAGGTTATTCAATAATTAATTCAATTATAAATAAAATATTTGATCATCGAAAAACTGAAAGGCATTTACCCAACCGACGGTTGGGTAAATGAACGAGGAGTCCGCGAAAAAGCCTTTTCAAAAAATATAAAAAATTCTATCCATAAAATGGAAGTTCCAACAACAACAACAACAAATCCCCATTCTCTTACCGGGGTCAACCAAGGGAATTTCCCCAGTTTTCCACAATTGGAAAATAGAGCAAATTAGAATCTTTAAAATTCGATCCAAAAAGGTAAGTGACCGGTAATTGTTCTTATTTTATTTGATACATTTCGGTGAGTAATGTTCGTGAATTAGGTGAAGGAAGGTACGGAAAGAGAGGGATTCGAACCCTCGGTAAACAAAAGCCTACATAGCAGTTCCAATGCTACGCCTTGAACCACTCGGCCATCTCTCCTAAAGAATCTTATGATTATGACCTAGAAAACGAGTAAATAGCGAGTCATTCATAGTATTGCAGTCTTCATCTTATTGCAGTATAGGTATGCCTGATCAATTATAAAAACAATAGAAAAAAAAAAATAGAAAACGTTTCATCAAAGAAAGATCTTCCTTCGGGGTTCGATGGATAAAAAATCTTTTTTTATTGTTAAAAGAAAAGACATTACATTAAAAACAAAAGATATATATCTTTTGTTTTATCAATAAGTAGCCTTTGTTATGGTTATAATATTTATACCGAACCAAATTAAACCAAGGAATTGGAACGAATCGAATCGTCTGATGGATTCATATTTTATACTATGATTCCAGTTAGACAGTGTTTATATTTATAAAATGATTCCATAGGAATTCAAAAATAGCTTTCTTTCCAGTTTCAGAACTACTTACTTTTACCTCATGGATCTATTATAAATTCTGGAATCATACCAGGGATTTTTTCATTTTGATTGTATAGTGTATACACGCTATGCATACAAAATAGTTATTCTATATTTTATCATATCATAAAATCATAATTAGATTATTTGATTATTTGATTCTTTTTCCTCTTTGGATCATAATCCAATCAAAACTAACTCCTCCAGGTATCCTAATTTGTAGGAAAAATTCCTTGATTCTTCCACTTAGATGAAATAGAACTAGTTCTGTTCATTGGTATACTACTCCATTGGTTTGGCTGACATCCAATCGGATTGAAACCTTTCCTCCTATTGATTCCTGTGAAAAAGGAACAATTTGAGTGGAAGGGAAGGCCCACATCTTTTTTTAGAATGAGTCTGTTTTTATGTTATTTCGTACTGTAAATTCCCTTTTTGTGGGATTCTTTTCCCCCGAGAGGTAATGCGAAGAATTATCGAATGGATTGTTAACTATGCCTAGATCGCGGATAAATGGAAATTTTATTGATAAGACCTTTTCAATTGTAGCCAATATCTTATTACGAATAATTCCGACAACTTCAGGAGAAAAAGAAGCATTTACCTATTACAGAGATGGTGCGATTTGATTTTTTGATTGATTTTTTGAATTTCTTTATCATTTTCAGTTTTACGAGAAAGCCATATGATTCATTCGGGATAGAAAGAAAACTATTATTGAAATAAACCTACGCTTGTTGAAGGTGAAGTTTGAAAATGGAACAACCCCTTCTGTCGTGTATCCTCGATTGATGCAGCCTCAGACGCTTTCATTTTGATTCGAGTCTTAAGCGAAAGGTTACACCTATGGGTTCTGTATTCCAGGTCAATCCCACTCTACTAGTACCAATGGGCGGCATAGGGGAAGAAGCGCTACACCTAGGAATCAACAACACAAAAACTTTGTTATAAATTATCCCCTTTCCTTATCGGGATCGGGACTACCAAGAATGGTTGGGACAACAAACATCCATCTCGTTCGTACTTTGGATACCCGTATAACCATCGAAGACCGTTGAAGTGACTAATTCCTGAAAATAGGGGGCGTTGAGGACAAAAAAATTGTTGGAGTTACCTTTTCTATATAGCACCAACGCCCTTGGTGTTAAGAAAATACCTCTTGCAGTAGGGTTGGCTAGAGATTTCTTGTAAAAACGCTAGCCCCTCTCAGTTTATAATGAGAATATTTCATTTTGATTTCATGGATTATTATCATTATGCACAGAAGGGAGGAGCCGTATGAGGTGAAAATCTCATGTACGGTTCTGGAACGGGGATTCTTTGAATAGAATGAACGACCGTAACGGATGTCAGCCCAATCCGAAGGAAATTATGCGGAAGCTTTACAAAATTATTACGAAGCTACGCGACTAGAAATTGATCCCTATGATCGAAGTTATATACTCTATAACATAGGCCTTATCCACACAAGCAACGGAGAACATACGAAAGCTTTGGAATATTATTTCCGAGCACTCGAACGAAATCCATTCTTACCGCAAGCTTTTAATAATATGGCCGTGATCTGTCATTACGTGCGACTATCTCCACTATAGAAAAGAGGAAAAAAGAGAAAACAGGCTAGTAAAACTAAATACTACAAATAAAAAATAAAACGGGCTTTCTACATAAGTATCGTACAAAACAACGATTTTTATTAGCTGTAGAAAAAAAAAGAGACTTCATATAAGCCGAAATATGAAGAAATAGATATGCCCATTTTATTCTATGGATAAAGGATCCAATTGTTAGAGGAAGCACCGTAAAGATCAATTTGCGAGGTTTTGGGCCGATACAATAAGAACTGCTTACTTATGTCATGATATGAGATAAAAGTTAGGAATCAACTTATGTGATAGAGTCGATCCACTAAGGTATTAAGCAGCGGTGTAGCATCAGATCCCAAAGATAGTAAGCCCTTTCTTAATGGAGGAAAGTCTTTTTCAAAGATTCTATATGAATTTCTATATGAAACCGAGATAGTTACCTTTCAGAAAATTATACCGATAGCGGAGGATGTCTATGTTTCATTCTTCTGAAGGTGGGAGAAAAGATAAAACTGATTAGTAATCAAAATTCAAGTTTGAAACTCATGTAAATTAAATTAA